TGGATAAATAAGATTTATGGGCTACTTCCTAATAATTCTAATTATTCCAGAAAATTTGAACATCAAAAGAATCCGCCTGATAGGGAATCATTACTGAATTATATTGGTAATTCCTTAACCTCAATCAAAGAATTTCCTTTTGAGCCTGCACCCATTTTGCATTTTAAAAAATATTCTTTATTGAGAGAGCAAACAAGAATTGATTTTGAAAATCAAACAAAAGCTTTAAAATGGGTATTCGATGTAATTACAACTGATCCAAACGATCAAACAATAATTAGAAATAAATCTATTGGAATAGAAGAAATCCATAAAAGGGTTCCTCGGTGGTCATACAAATTAACTGATGATTTGGAAGAACAGGAGGAAGAAAATGAGGAAGAATCTAAGGAAGATCATGAAATTCGTTCAAGAAAAGCCAAACGCGTAGTAATTTATACTGATAACAATCAGAATACCAACCCTATTACAACTACAAATAATACTAATAATAGTGATCAAGCAGAAGAGGTGGCTTTGATACGTTACTCGCAACAATCGGATTTTCGTCGGGATATAATCAAAGGATCCATGCGTGCTCAAAGACGTAAAACGGTTATTTGGGAAATGTTTCAAGCAAATGTGCATTCTCCGCTTTTTTTGGATCGAATAGACAAAACATTTTTTTTTTCTTCTTTTTATATCTCTGAAATGATGAATCTCATTTTTAGGAATTTATTTTATTATAAATAAAAAAATAAATAAAAATATTGATACATAAGATAAATACAAGAATAGATAAGACGAGATTCGCCCACCTCCCATATATTTAATCCCTTCCCCTATAAAAAAACTTGCAACACCAACACCATTTGTAATTCCATCAATTATACGTCTATCAAAAAACTGAGTTAGTTTGGTTAATCCTCTTATCCCCACGGTAAAAACTCTAGTATAAAAAATATCTATGTAACCACGATTATATGACCAATTGTATATCACATTTTTTATTCGGTCCACAAGAATTCTTTTAGGACCCCCTTTTAAAAATGAATTGATTAAATCCAAATTCTGGAAAAATGAATAAGCGGATCCGTATAAAATATATGCTATGAATAGTCCGAAAATTGCTATACTTACCGAAAAAATTGCATTTGTAAAAAATTCATCCAAATTTACAGAATAATTAGAACTTGAATGTAAAAGATTTGTTGATGGGGTTAACCATTTCGATAATATATCAAAATCTATTACTCCTTGATCAAAAGAAATTCCTATTGATCCAACCAACAAAGTAAATAGTACTAATACAAGAAGAGGAAATAGCATAGTATTGTCCGATTCGTGAGGATACATGGAAGTGTATTTATTTCCAAAGTAAGTACTAAAGTATCGTATCCTATTTCTTACATTATTATCAATTTTGGATCTTTCTTTTGCAAAAAAAGAAACCTTTTTATTCATTGTTGATAAAAGTAAATTTGGATTGACTCCTCTTGGAGTTCCTTTTCCCCATAGAGATATGGAATAGAACGAACCATTTTTCGTGCTACTGTAATTTTTAAAATGAACGCGGAAATACCCATCAAAGGTAAGTAAATATACCCGAAACATATAAAATGCGGTTAATCCTGCTGTGAAATAAGCTATTACTGCGAAAATTGGTGAATACAACCAACTATCATTAAGAATGTCATCTTTGGACCAAAAACAAGCAAGAGGTGGAATACCACAAAGAGAAAGTGTACCCAATAAAAAAGTAGTTCTTGTAATTGGAACATATCTTGTTAAACCACCCATAAGAACCATATTCTGACTTTTATCTGGTGAATATCCAACAATAGGTTCCATTGAATGAATAATAGATCCGGATCCCAAAAACAATAAAGCTTTTGAATAGGCATGAGTGATCAAATGGAATAAAGCAGCTCGATAAGAACCTATACCTAGAGCTAACATAATATAACCCAATTGAGACATTGTGGAATAGGCTAAGCTTTTTTTAATGTCTCTTTGAGCAAGGGCCAAAGTAGCCCCTAATAATAGTGTTATTACACCTATTAAAGAAATGAAATTCATTATATAAGGTATGACTATGAAAAGAGGAAGAAGCCGAGCTACAAGAAAAATTCCTGCTGCTACCATAGTAGCAGCGTGTATAAGAGCCGAAATAGGAGTGGGTCCTTCCATAGCATCAGGTAACCATACGTGAAGGGGGAATTGTGCGGATTTAGCAACTGCACCGACGAATAATAAAGAAGCACACAAGGTAGCAAATAAAGAATTGACCCCATTATTTTGGATTAAGTTATTAGTTATTTCGAGCAAATACCGAAATTCTAAACTACCTGTTATCCAATAAAAACCTAAGATTCCTAACAATAAACCAAAATCCCCTACACGATTAGTTACAAAAGCTTTTTGACAAGCACTTGCTGCAATTGGTCGTGTGAACCAAAACCCTATTAATAAATAAGAACACATTCCCACAAGTTCCCAAAAAATATAAATTTGTATCAAATTTGAACTAGTAACTAATCCCAGCATAGAAGTATTAAAAAAACTCATATAAGCAAAAAATCTCAAATATCCTTGATCGTGATACATATACTTGTCACTATAAATAAGAACCATGATTCCAACAGTAGTAATTAGTATTGACATAATAGAAGTAAGTGGATCGATCAAGTATCCAAACTCTAAGGAAAAATCATTATTGATGGTCCAAGACCATAGATATTGATAGATAAAACTTCCATTTATTTGTTGAATAGACAGATTGGCTGAAAACACCATAGCTATACTTAAGAGTAAAACACTAGGAAAAGCCCACATGCGACGAATATTTTTTGTTGCTGTCGGAATAAGTAGAAGTCCAAATCCTATTGACATAGTAACTGGAAGTGGAAGAAAAGGTATTATCCACGCATATTGATATGTATGTTCCATAAGAAAAGAAACTCTTTTTTCTTATAATTACAAATTGTTCTCGATTCACCAATTCTTATCTTTTTTATCCTTTTAGAAAGGAACAATAATAAAAGAAATAAACAAAAAAAAAGATATGAAAAAAAAAGTCAAATATTGGGATTCTTAATTATTCTGATTTTTTTTTTGTGATTAATAAACATATTTATTATACTATAATAGTATAATAAATATATTATATAGTATACTATATTATAGTAAGGAAAAAGAGTTAGACCAAAAAAAGAGTACTTTTTTTATTCAAATATGGATCATAGTATCTATATTCGAATTAAAAAAAATACCTAGGTATTCTAGTTCATTTTGGGAAGGGAGTAATTACCTAACTTGTTGTGTAACTGATTGATTGGATTGAAACCCAATAAAAAAAACTTATGTTTATCAGAAATCTTATGATACTCCTTACTTTGAATTATGGACATAGCACTCTGGGCTTAATCAATTTTTATTTTCCCTTATTTTCTTCCATTTTTTTCCCTCATGTCATTTATATATGTGATGTGTGATGTGCGCGCATACGTATATGTGATATATATATCACATATACATGTATATATAAATATATTTGTATTATATATATTTGTATGTTTATTATATATTTATATGTTAAAGTAAAAAAACAATGTATATTAAAAAGAGTATATTAAAAAAATTATCCACATACACGAAATAAGTATAGATAATAACTAAAAAGAACGATCTATTTTGAAGAATACATGTCTTTCACATACAACGATAAAAGGAGGAACCCCCCTTTTTTGA